TAACACGATGGGATTATTTAGCTACTATGTTTACAGAAGCAATAACGGTAAATGCACCAGAATTCTTGGAGAATATTCAAATACCCCAAAGAGCCAGCTATATTAGGGTAATTATGTTAGAGTTGAGCCGTATAGCTTCTCACTTGTTATGGCTTGGACCTTTTATGGCGGATCTAGGCGCACAGACCCCTTTTTTCTATATTTTTAGAGAGAGAGAATTGATATATGATCTATTTGAAGCTGCTACAGGTATGCGAATGATGCATAATTACTTTCGCATCGGAGGGGTAGCCGCCGATCTACCTTATGGATGGGTCGATAAATGTTTAGATTTCTGTGATTATTTTTTACGAGGAGTTGTTGAATATCAACAACTTATTACACGGAATCCCGTTTTTTTAGAACGAGTTGAAGGAGTCGGTTTTATTAGCGGAGAAGAAGCAGTAAATTGGGGCTTATCGGGACCGATGTTACGAGCTTCTGGAATACAATGGGATCTTCGTAAAGTTGATCCTTATGAGTCTTACAACCAATTCGATTGGAAAGTCCAATGGCAAAAAGAAGGGGATTCATTAGCTCGCTATTTAGTACGAATGGGTGAAATGAGGGAATCCATCAAAATTATTCAACAGGCTGTAGAGAAAATTCCTGGAGGCCCTTATGAGAATTTAGAAGTCCGACGCTTTAAGAAAACAAAGAATTCCGAATGGAATGATTTTGAATATCGATTTCTTGGTAAAAAACCTTCGCCCAATTTTGAATTGTCAAAGCAAGAGCTTTATGTAAGAGTGGAAGCTCCAAAAGGTGAATTAGGAATTTATCTGGTAGGAGATGATAGTCTTTTCCCCTGGAGATGGAAAATTCGTCCACCCGGTTTTATTAATTTGCAAATTCTTCCTCAACTAGTTAAAAAAATGAAATTGGCTGATATCATGACGATATTAGGTAGTATAGATATCATTATGGGGGAAGTTGATCGTTGAAATGATAATAGATAGGGTAGAGATAGAAACTATCAATTCTTTTTCGAAATCAGAATTATTAAAAGAAGTCTATGGACTGATATGGATTCTACCCATTTTGACCCTCCTACTGGGAATCACAATAGAAGTACTCGTAATTGTGTGGTTAGAAAGAGAAATATCCGCATCGATACAACAACGTATTGGTCCTGAATATGCTGGCCCCCTGGGACTGCTTCAAGCTATAGCCGATGGAACTAAGCTACTTTTTAAGGAGGATATCCTGCCATCCCGAGGAGATATTCCTTTATTTAGCATTGGACCTTCTATAGCAGTCATATCAATTTTATTAAGTTTTTTAGTTATCCCTTTGGGATATCGTTTTGTTTTAGCCGATCTTAGTATTGGTGTTTTTTTATGGATTGCCATTTCAAGTATTGCTCCTATTGGTCTTCTTATGGCAGGATATAGCTCAAATAATAAATATTCTTTTTCAGGCGGTCTACGAGCTGCTGCTCAATCTATTAGTTATGAAATACCATTAACTTTTTGTGTGCTAGCAATATCTCTACGTGTGATTCGTTAAAATAGGATCTTTTTCCTCCAAAATCCATTGAATATTTATCTTCCTTTTCTTATTCTCGGGTTGGTAAGTTAAACTAGATAGCTATATGAGTGAAACAAAACAACTTATTAATTTGTAGTAAAAAGAAAAAATCTCATTTCCTACGTACAAGAAAAAAGTTGAAGTAAACATAAGTAGTGTAAACTCTTTACCCCAAGGTTGAGATTTTTTGATTAGTCATCATATCTTGAAGCGGGCAAGAATAAAGGATTCGCGATATGGAATTCCATTACTAGAATATTCCGAGTTATTACTATAACTTATAATCATAAGGGGAATCCATCAAAAATTAGTGAGGGGTTAGGAACACTAAAGTACATAAAGGATTAGTAATGAGGGAATCTAAGACATTAGAGATTTTTCCTCATAAAAGGAATCATAATAAGGACTTGAAATTGGTGGAAATGATCAAGTAGTACTTTCTTCGGATTCCGATCCAGAGTATGTTCCCTTTCACTTGTTAAAGAAATGGCTATCAAGAACGAATTAATCCTTTATTCCTTTTTTCTTTTTAAGTACCCTTCCCCGGGGAAAGAAGAATAGGACAAAAGATATGGAATGCAATACAAAAAAAAGATATTTATTTATTTTTTCCTTCCTCTATTCATATTAATACAGAATTCCTCATGAATTAATGCCTAATTCTTTTCATTTATTAATTGCTATAACGAGTGTTTTATTCCAAGATTAAGTTATTACTGAACAAAGAAAAATTTTCATTATATTATAAAGGACGAGATCAATTCGGAAGCGCTTTTTCTTATTCTAGCAGACGGAATTCCTTTGGTCTAATTTAGGACTTTCCAATCGATTTTATCTTACCTAATTCTATCTATGCCCAGGGGGATAATACCGAAACGAAACAACCCTTTCCTTTTTTCTGATCATAGAGAAGCCGTATGAAGCTAAGGTTTCATGTACGGTTTTGGAATAGCGGTGGGAACTGTGATGTTATCATCGACTATGATTATCTAACAGTTCAAGTACAGTTGATATAGTTGAAGCACAGTCAAAATATGGTTTTTTTGGATGGAATCTTTGGCGTCAGCCTATAGGTTTTCTGGTTTTTCTAATTTCTTCTTTGGCAGAATGTGAAAGATTACCCTTTGATTTACCAGAAGCAGAGGAAGAATTAGTAGCAGGTTATCAAACCGAATATTCCGGTATCAAATATGGTTTATTTTATCTTGTTTCTTACCTAAATTTATTAGTTTCCTCTTTATTTGTAACAGTTCTCTACTTAGGCGGGTGGAATTTCTCTATTCCCTATATATCCTTTTTTGAATTTTTCCAAATGAATAAAATGGTTGGAATTTTGGAAATGACAATGGGTATCTTTATTACATTAACTAAAGCTTATTTATTTCTCTTCATTTCTATCACAATAAGATGGACTTTACCCAGGATGAGAATGGATCAGTTATTAAATCTTGGATGGAAATTTCTTTTACCTATTTCCCTGGGCAATCTCTTATTAACAACTTCTTCCCAACTTGTTTCACTATAAATAAGATAATACAATAACAGTAAGAATATTTTCAACACAAAAGTTCTCTCAAACAAGAGAAAGAAACATATCTTTTTCATAGATATTTAGAATATGTTCCCTATGGTAACTGGGTTCATGAGTTATGGTCAACAAACAATACGCGCTGCAAGGTACATTGGTCAAAGTTTCATAATTACCTTATCCCACACAAATCGTTTACCTATAACGATTCACTACCCTTATGAAAAATCAATTACATCGGAGCGTTTCCGGGGGCGAATCCACTTTGAATTTGATAAATGTATTGCTTGTGAAGTATGTGTTCGCGTATGCCCGATAGATCTACCCCTTGTGGATTGGAGATTTGAAAAGGATATTAAAAGGAAACAATTGCTTAATTATAGTATTGATTTCGGAGTTTGTATATTTTGTGGTAATTGTGTTGAGTACTGTCCGACAAGCTGTTTATCAATGACTGAAGAATATGAACTTTCTACTTATGATCGTCATGAATTGAATTACAATCAAATTGCTTTGAGTCGGTTACCAATCTCCATAATGGGAGATTACACAATTCAAACAATTAGGAATTCGACTCAAAGTAAAATAGACGAAGAAAAATCTTGGAATTCAAGAACGGTTACTAATTATTAGTTACTAGGATTTATCTTTTTTGTTAGAAAAATCCAATAGTTTTTTATTAACTATAAAGAAAAACGAATAACTACTGCTTATTGCAAATTATTCCTGATTTAAAATGAGAGTAGATTTTCGTGATGTCATTTCTAACTATACAACTTATATACAAAAAAATATCCTAATCCCTTTTTCCTTCCTTGAATCTTTTAGTTTTAGTCAGTTCATGAAAAATTTTATACTATTAATTTCTTCTTATCCATAATGGATTTACCTGGACCAATACATGAGATTCTTGTGCTATTTGGGGGATTTGTTCTTCTACTAGGAGGTCTAGGAGTAGTATTACTTACCAACCCAATTTATTCTGCCTTTTCGCTGGGATTAGTTCTTGTTTGTATATCCTTATTCTATATTTTATTGAATTCCTACTTTGTAGCTGTCGCACAACTTCTTATTTATGTGGGAGCTATAAATGTTTTGATCATATTTGCCGTAATGTTCGTAAATGGCTCAGAATGGTCTAAAAATAAGAATTATTGGACTATTGGAGATGGGTTCACTTCACTCGTTTGTATAACTATTCTTTTTTCACTAATGACTACTATCCCAGATACGTCATGGTATGGAATTCTTTGGACTACAAGATCAAACCAAATAGTAGAACAGGGTCTCATAAATAACGTTCAACAAATTGGGATTCATTTAGCAACTGATTTTTATCTTCCGTTTGAACTCATTTCCATAATTCTTCTAGTTTCTTTAATAGGTGCAATTACTATGGCTCGGCAATAAGAAATACTTAGAATTAGTCAAAATTCTTAGAATTTCAAATCTAAAATAAATAACTAAAGAATCACAATTTTGATTTAGTAAAACCCATCTACTGCCAACAAATACCTTCTTTTCTCTTTTGTTGTGTAACTGTTCTATTCTAATTAATGGAATCGGTTCAATTCTTGTCCTCATATTGAAATGAATCGAGATTGATAAGGAGTTAGTTAATGATGTTTGAGCATGTACTTTTTTTTAGTGTCTATTTATTTTCGATTGGTATCTATGGATTGATCACAAGCCGAAACATGGTTAGAGCTCTAATATGTCTTGAACTTATACTGAATTCAATTAATCTAAATCTCGTAACATTTTCTGATCTATTTGATAGTCGCCAATTAAAAGGAGACATTTTCGCAATTTTTGTTATAGCCCTTGCGGCTGCTGAAGCAGCTATTGGACTATCCATTCTTTCTTCCATCCATCGTAACAAGAAATCAACTCGTATCAATCAATCTAATTTTTTGAATAATTAGACATAAAATCCTCTAAACAAAGGCGCACATATAATAATAATATTAAATATTAAGATGAATAGAAATCTAATACTATTTTCTTCTATTTTCTTATTATTTTATTATTTTATAATATCTATTTTTTGATTAGGTTATTACATAGTATTCTTTTTTACTTATTGAATTTTTGCAATTCATTGATATTGCAATTTGAATATTGCAATAATTTATATTGAAAAGACGATAGCCAATAAATTGGCTAATTCGAATTCGTATGTACAATTCGTATAATTATGATTGTTGAAGCCAAAAATTCAAGTCTCTTGGCTCTTTTCACGCTTTCTCACAAACGGATTAAGAAATATATTGCATTATTTTATTTATTTATTTGTTGAAGTTTGGATAAACCATTGCTTCGTCTGGTGTCTACAATACATATGACTCATATAGTACTAATTTCATTTTTACCAGATCGAAAATTTTTATGTTGAAAAGGAAAATTTATAGATCCAATGTCACATTCCGTAAAAATTTATGATACATGTATAGGATGCACTCAATGTGTACGAGCTTGTCCAACAGATGTATTAGAAATGATACCCTGGGATGGGTGTAAAGCCAAGCAAATTGCTTCCGCGCCGAGAACCGAAGATTGTGTGGGTTGTAAGAGATGTGAATCTGCCTGCCCAACAGATTTTTTAAGTGTCCGCGTTTATTTAGGGCCTGAAACAACCCGCAGCATGGCTCTATCTTATTGATACGTTACAAAAAACTCCACTTGAATCGTCTGATTCCTCTTTACCGAGGAAGCCTGTGCTCGCTTATTTCGAGCACGGGCTTTTCTGGTCAAAACGTATCTTCTCTTTATCACTTTATCATGAGTTATTTTCCTTGGTTAACAATACTTGTTGTTTTGCCGATATTTGCAGGTTCATTAATTTTCTTTTTACCTCATAGGGGAAACAAAATCGTTAGGTGGTATACTATATCTATTTGTTTATTAGAATTCCTTCTAATGACTTATGCATTCTGTTATCATTTCCAATTGGAGGATCCCTTAATCCAATTAAAGGAGGATTCTAAATGGATAGATGTCTTTGATTTCCACTGGAGATTGGGAATCGATGGACTTTCATTAGGATCTATTTTATTGACAGGATTTATCACTACTTTAGCTACTTTAGCAGCTTGGCCAGTTACCCGGAATTCGCGATTATTCTATTTCCTGATGCTAGCAATGTATAGTGGTCAAATAGGATTATTTTCTTCGCGAGACCTTTTACTTTTTTTTATCATGTGGGAGTTAGAATTAATTCCTGTTTACTTACTTTTATCCATGTGGGGGGGAAAGAGGCGTCTGTATTCAGCTACAAAATTTATTTTGTATACTGCAGGCGGTTCCATTTTTTTCTTAATCGGAGTTCTAGGTATGGGCTTATATGGTTCCAACGAACCAAGATTAGATTTGGAAAGATTAATTAATCGATCATACCCTGCAACATTGGAAATACTATTTTATTTTGGCTTCCTTATTGCTTATGCTGTCAAATTGCCGATTATACCCCTACATACGTGGTTACCAGATACCCATGGGGAAGCGCATTACAGTACATGTATGCTTTTAGCGGGAATCCTATTAAAGATGGGAGCATACGGATTGATTCGGATCAATATGGAATTGTTACCTCATGCTCATTATCTATTTTCCCCCTGGTTGGTAATAATAGGAGCGATGCAAATAATCTATGCAGCTTCAACTTCTCTTGGTCAACGAAATTTCAAAAAAAGAATAGCCTACTCCTCCGTATCTCACATGGGTTTCATAATTATAGGAATTGGTTCCATAACCAACATTGGACTCAATGGAGCTATTTTACAAATACTATCCCATGGATTTATTGGTGCTACACTTTTTTTCTTGGCGGGAACGGCTTGTGATAGAATGCGTCTTGTTTATCTCGAAGAACTGGGGGGGATATCTATCCCAATGCCGAAAATTTTTACCATGTTTAGTAGCTTTTCAATGGCTTCTCTTGCCTTACCAGGAATGAGCGGTTTTGTTGCAGAATTAGTAGTATTTTTTGGACTAATTACTAGTCCAAAATTTCTGTTAATACCAAAAATGCTAATTACTTTTGTAATGGCAATTGGAATGATATTAACTCCTATTTTTTTATTATCTATGTTACGCCAGATGTTCTATGGATACAAGCTATTTCATGTTCCAAACGCAAATTTGGTGGATTCTGGACCACGAGAACTCTTTCTTTTAATCTGTATCTTTTTACCAGTAATAGGAATTGGTATTTATCCAGATTTTGTTCTCTCGCTATCGGTTGACAAGGTAGAGGCTCTCTTATCCAATTATTATCCTAAATAATTTTTTTTTACTAGTCCGCTCTATATTCCATAGTGGAAAAACCAAATAATTCAGAAAAAAGTAAAAAAGTCTAATTAGATCTATCTCGAATTTTTGAGAACCCTTTGAGAAGGCGTTCAAGGGTTCTCAAATCAAACAAAAATGGAAAAACTTTCATTTCACGAAGGTTTTATGTTATGTAATCATTTAGATGGTAATGTAAATGCACCATAACTATGTAAACCTATTCCTAATAGATTGATACCAAAATAGCAGATCCAAATTATAAGAAATCCTATCGAAGCTACAAGTGCGGAATTCGTACCCTTCCAATTTGGATTTGTTCTACTATGTAAATAAATTGCGAATATGGTCCAAGTAATAAATGCCCAAGTTTCCTTAGGATCCCAATTCCAATAGGATCCCCACGCCTCATTAGCCCATACTGCTCCACAAAGAATACCTATGGTTAAAAGGGTAAACCCTAGGCTAATGACACGATAACTCCAAGAATCCAAACGCTCAATTAATTGATATTTGTAATAATTTGGAAATGAAGGAAAAGAGGTGTTTTTTAAAGCACTTCTTTTTACATAGAAATATTCAATCTCACTAAACTCACTAAAGAAAAATGTTTTAAATAAAACATTTTTTTTCTTTTCTAAAAAGAAATTGAAATTCTTTCGAAATTTAATGATTAGAAGAGCGGCGGATAATAAGGATCCGCACAAAAGAGTTGCATAGCTTAGTAACATCATACTGACATGCATCATTAACCACTGAGATTGTAGAGCAGGTACTAGTATTGTGGATTGATGCATTTCAGTTAAAAGACCCGACGTGGCAAAGCCTTGCGTTAAAATAGTACTTGGCGTAGTTATTGTGCTTAAATCATTTTTAGAGTTCTGTATCTTAGGAATCGTATGAAGAATATACAGAGCCCATGAAAGGAAGATCAATGACTCATATAAATTACTTAATGGAAAATGTCCCGAAGAAGCCCAACGAGAAACTAAGAATCCTGTTATAGAGAAAAAAGTAGCTATCATTCCTTTTTCTGACGAATCACGTAATCCCCCAAGTTCACGAACTAATAAGGTTATCAAATGAATTGTAATCACAATTGAAATGGTTGAGAAAGAGATATGAGTTAGTATATGTTCTAAAGTTGCAAATAGCATAAGGAGAAGGTCCCATTACAAAATTGGAAATTTCGAATTGAATCCATTTTCTAATCTATTGTATTCTTTTTCGAGAATGCCGCCACTCGGACTCGAACCGAGATGCTTGAGCACTGCTTCCTAAGAGCAGCGTGTCTACCAATTTCACCATGGCGGCTAACTTTAAATAATAGGGAAGTTAAAAGAATAATAGTTATTTTCTCGCAAATCGTCGAGATTGGGAGAGTCCATAGAATTTAGGAACATTAGAATCTTCATTAAAATGGACTTCGTTTGGTAGTATCATTGGGGATTTTTTTAACAATAAACTCTTGCTTTGCCCAATAGAAACAAAGCTTGAAAGAGTTGGAACTGTTTTTTCTCAGTTGCAATATAGAACTCATTTTTTTCGAATTAGTTTCTCATTGAAATAAAAAAAAATCTTTCAATCTATCCATTAGAATTTCTATAATTTCATCATTAAATACAAAGAATTTTGGATTTTAGCAAAATTTCTAGAATGAAAGCCTTTATGCTCTTATTAATATGATTTACCAAGCCTAAACCTATTTTTTTGTGGATTTTTGATAAGATAGGTAGAAGTTGTAAGTCCTATTGCAAGAATACTCTACTTTTCATAATAGAATCCTCATATTTTATTATGAGGATTCTATTATGAAAAGTTCGTTGATAGGAAAAGAATACTTAGGACACAGTATACCAAAAACTTTTGTTCTATATATCAGAGGGGTTAGTTCTAAGAATATTGTACCGAGGAATTCGACACATAAAAGTACATTCATTAATTAATCCGAATTATTCATTTTAAATAATTGGAATTTCTTTGGGATAGGTCAATTCAGATTATTCCAAAACCAGATTATTTGTTTGTTTGTTGCCCAGAAAAACCCTTTGGTTTTGGATGCTCGCTACCGCTGGAAAATGATCTTGATTTTGCTAAAGAATAAGATTGTACTATGGAAAAATAAGTCTTTTTCTTCCAAAGATTTTTACGAATACGCTTTTTTGACATCGAAGTACGTTTTTTTGGAACTGCCATTCAAAAAGGAGATTACTTTTTTTCTAGTTGTATGTGAAAGACATCTATTGCCGCAAATCAATCCTTCTTTCTGTTTTTTCTTAGTATTTATACTTTTTCTTAGTATTTATACTTAGATACTGAACTGAAATTCTGAATTCTTTTTTACTTGATTTTCTCTAATGCGGATAAGACAAGAATTTTTTAGCATATTTTTCATATATATTTTATACTTTGTTTTAATAATATAGAATATATACAAAGGTTTTCTATTTAAATTAAATCAATTTATATATTAAGTATACTCCATATATAGATCTACGGCCTATCCCCCATATAAGATGGGGGGATAAAAGGAAGGGAAAATTCAAATAGTTAATTAAGTTCAGAATGGTATTCCATAATGGAATTCCAATCAAAACAAAAAAAATACTTAGTCTCTTAAATAAGACATTCTAAAACTTAGGTAATTCTAGTCATTAGGATTTCAGTTCTATATGAAGTAAGGAATATTCGATAATTTCCTATAAACATAGGTTTTCATTGGAATTCAATCAATCAGTTACGAAACATGAGAGCTGCTTCATCTTCATTTTAATAGAAAGAAATACAAAAATGAATAGAAAGTAAAATGATTCAATCCTTTTTTGTATTTTAACAAATATCCTTCTTTAGGTAATAACTAGGTAACAAAGTTATTTAATTAACTTTTTGAATTTAACCAAGTAAACCCATTCTTCATTTTTGATTATTTCAATGAGAGAAATTTGGAAAAATGAAGAATTCCAGTATTTTGTCTTATTCTTATTTTTTGGAATTCCTTCAGAAAGAGATAAGAATTGGTTTGGTGAATCGGAAACAATTTTATTTTATAGAAAAATTTCAAGTAAAAATTGCAATTTCTTTTCTTATGGAACATACATATCAATATGCATGGGTAATCCCTCTTCTCCCACTTCCAGTTATTATGTCAATGGGGTTTGGACTTATTCTTATTCCGACAGCAACAAAAAATCTTCGTCGCATATGGGCTTTTCCTTGTGTTTTACTCTTAAGTATAGCTATGGTATTCTCAGTTCACCTATCTATTCAACAAATAAATGGAAGTTCTATCTATCAATATCTATGGTCTTGGACCGTCAATAATGATTTTTCCTTAGAATTTGGATACTTGATCGACCCGCTTACTTCTATTATGTTAATACTAATTACTACTGTAGGAATCCTCGTTCTTATTTATAGTGACGATTATATGTCTCACGATGAAGGATATTTGAGATTTTTTGTTTATATAAGTTTTTTCAATACTTCCATGTTGGGATTGGTTACTAGTTCCAATTTGATACAAATTTATTTTTTTTGGGAACTTGTGGGAATGTGTTCCTATTTATTGATAGGCTTTTGGTTTACACGGCCAATTGCAGCGAGTGCTTGTCAAAAAGCTTTTGTAACTAATCGTGTAGGGGATTTTGGTCTGTTATTAGGAATTTTAGGTTTTTTTTGGATAACAGGTAGTTTAGAGTTTAGGGATTTGTTCAAAATAGCTAATAACTGGATTCCTAATAATGGGATTAATTCCTTACTTACTACTTTGTGTGCTTTTTTATTATTCCTTGGTGCAGTTGCGAAATCTGCACAATTCCCTCTTCACGTATGGTTACCCGATGCTATGGAAGGACCCACTCCCATTTCGGCTCTTATACACGCAGCAACTATGGTTGCTGCGGGGATTTTTCTTCTAGCTCGACTTCTTCCTCTTTTCATATCCCTACCTTTAATAATGAGTTTCATTTCTTTAGTAGGTACAATAACACTCTTCTTAGGAGCTACTTTAGCTCTTGCTCAGAGAGATATTAAAAGAAGCTTAGCCTATTCTACAATGTCTCAATTGGGTTATATGATGTTAGCTCTAGGTATAGGTTCTTATCAAGCTGCTTTATTCCATTTGATCACTCATGCTTATTCGAAAGCTTTATTGTTCTTGGGATCCGGATCCATTATTCATTCAATGGAACCTCTTGTTGGATATTCACCAGATAAAAGTCAGAATATGGTTCTTATGGGTGGTTTAAGAAAATACGTTCCAATTACAAGAACTACTTTTTTATGGGGTACGCTTTCTCTTTGTGGTATTCCACCTCTTGCTTGCTTCTGGTCCAAAGATGAAATCCTTAGTAATAGTTGGTTGTATTCACCCTTTTTTGGAATAATAGCCTCTTTTACTGCAGGATTAACTGCGTTTTATATGTTTCGGATATATTTACTTACTTTTGATGGGTACCTGCGTGTTCATTTTCAAAATTACAGTAGCACTAAAGAGGGTTCGTTGTATTCAATATCCTTATGGGGAAAAAGGATACCCAAAGGAGTGAATAGAGATTTCATTTTATCAACAACGAAGAGTGGAGTTTCTTTTTTTTCACAAAATAGATCCAAAATTCATGGTAATACAAGAAATAGGATAGGGTCCTTTAGTACTTCCTTTGGGGCTAAAAACACTTTTGTCTATCCTCATGAAACGGGAAATACTATGCTATTCCCTCTTTTTATATTACTGCTTTTTACTTTGTTCATTGGATCCATAGGAATCCATTTTGATAATGGAGTAATGGATAATGGAATAGCGGAGTTAACCATATTATCAAAGTGGTTAACTCCCTCAATAAACTTTTTCCAGGAAAGTTCTAATTCTTCCATAAATTCATATGAATTTATCACTAATGCAATTTCTTCTGTAAGTCTAGCTATGTTTGGTCTATCCATAGCATATATCTTCTATGGATCCGCTTATTCCTTTTTTCAGAATTTGGATTTAATAAATTCTCTTGTAAAAGAGGGTCCGAAAAAGTTTTTTTCGGATCAAGTAAAAAAAAAGATATACAGTTGGTCATATAATCGTGGTTATATAGATATTTTCTATACTAGGGTCTTTACCCTGGGTATAAGAGGATTAACTGAACTAACGCAGTTTTTCGATAAGGGTGTCATTGATGGAATTACCAATGGAGTAGGTCTTGCTGGTTTTTGTATAGGAGAAGAAATTAAATATGTAGGGGGAGGGCGAATATCGTCTTATTTATTCTTTTTTTTATGTTATGTATCCGTGTTCTTATTCTTTTTTCTTTCTTAACTTAAGGAATTCCCCCGTCTCCTGCCTAAAGAGCCCCCTTATTCCCCTTCCTATCTTCTTCCCCCATCTCTCCCCCTTTTCTACCATCTCTCTCTTTTTCTATCTCCCTCATTGTATAATAGTTCGGTTTTCCGCGATTTTTTCCATTCCTCTGTGTAAATAGCCTAATATGGGTTCACAATCAATAACATCTTCACCATCGAGAGTAACGATCAGTCGAAGAACACCATGCATTGATGGGTGCTGAGGGCCCATATTGACTATCATGAGATCTTTTCTTGTAAGCGGTAGACTCATATCCTTTCTTCCTTAATTCATTATTCCATGAAAATGGATTATTCCATGAATTCCTCAAAACGAGGCTCATCAAAATGAAAAATCTAAGACTACTATAAGACTACTAATAAAATAAGAAAAAAATTCGAACGATTAAATTACTTCTCCCGAATATCCAACTGACTGATTAATTTCTTATAACGTACTCTATTTTTCTTTGCCAAATAAGCCAGCAAACGTTGACGTTTTCCCAAAAGTCTTCGTAGACCTCTTTCCGATGAAAAATCTTTTTTGTGTAATTCCAAATGTGAAGCAAGTCTCCGTATCTTATTGGTGAAACTGAATACTTGAAATTCAACAGAACCCCTGTTTTCTTCTTTTTCTTCTTTAACCATAAATCCCAAAATTTTTCTACCTCCTTTCTTTTTCATGTATTTTTCTGATCAGGAAAAATAAAAAATTATGTCAGTTATTTTGAAGTTATTCTAATCTCGTACACACAAAAATTTGCAATTATTCATCCACTACTGGAATTTGGATTTATTTTATCGATGCAAATTGGATTTGGATAGAAGGGTACATTCTTTTATTTTAGATAGAAGAAACATTTCTTCTATCTAAAATAAAAGAATTTTGCTGATTTATTTATTGCTATATCCAATTTATGGAATTGATACACCATTTAATTGATATCGTTTAGCAAAATGAAACACAGCATATGCATCCATCTTTCGGCTCGAGAATTTCACGGGATAGAGATATGGTATAAGAAATAGGCTATTAAGTAACTCTAAATGAATTGTGGATACATCTGTATCCTTAACATACTGAAACGACTGCCATTATTCGTATCAAACCAATAGCGATTCATACAAGCTAAATCTTCTAATCAATGGTGGGCCAATAATGAATTTTTTTGCATATGTATTAAGACGCTTGGCCTGATTTCGAAATTGTCCAGAGTTTTTTATGTTGTTTTCATTGCAAAATGATGGACCTCCTTCCGTAACTTTCCAATTACGAGTACGAGAATTGAAAGACATGAAAATTCTCAATTCTCTACGGCGTCTAGGAGATAGATAGAATATTTTCAGGAACAAGAAAATCAGAAGAATCTTTCTCTCTATTCACTACCATTCCGCGTCTTCGACTTCTATTAGTTTCTTTTCTTCTTTAATGCAATAGCTATAGTTTGATATAGAATCCATTTCTCAAAGTAATGGAAACCATTCTCGTATAGGAAATGGTTCGAAAATCGCTATTCCATCTTTTAGGTATCGTGAAAAGTGATACCTGTGAAGATCGTGCATTTCAGTCACATTCAGATCCGCTTTTCGAGTCCATGATATAACCAAATTGGATGGATCTTCCACCCGTTTAGCTAAGAAAGAATAGATGCAGAGGTGGATAATAGATCGATATGAAGATCATGAGCTGCCCCATAATGAAACCGCCAGTAGTCGCGAATATCTCCTTCTTCCCTAATCCAAGATTGGAGAAAGAAGATCTAAGAGGGACCTATGGAGAATGTGGTCAGAAATCCATAATAGAGTCCGACCACAACGACCGAATTAATTATCCTCATCGAGAAACTTAGACTACTAAGTAGAAAAGGTAGAAAAGATTTGAAAATCATGGCATGGGTCTCCTTTTTTTCTTTCTTTAGAGTTTTCTATATGCACAATTTCTCGATGTTTCGATGAGAATTTCTTGACTTTCCATATATAGAAAGAGATAGACTATAAATGACATCTCTTATGTAAATAAGACCAAAGGGATGGATATTAAATGATAGGAAGTGCTAGGAAGTGAAATAGAATGAAATAGAGCCACTTTGGGCTTCCCTATGAAATGAGGCATGGAACGGAGTCACTACGAAGAAATTCCGGGAGTTACGAAAGAAGCTTCGGACTCATATTGTTCATGGGTTGAGAGCGGGAGTTGAACTCTAGGAGGTCGAATCTCCCCTTGTTCCTCAGTAGCTCAGTGGTAGAGCGGTCGGCTGTTAACTGACTGGTCGTAGGTTCGAATCCTA